TTCCCAGCTGGCAAGGGAACAAGAGAGAGGAACTCATAGCTCACACCTCTTAGGTGCTTTGGCTTAGCGAGGAAAGAGTGAGGTACTTCGCTTGGGATCGCTTAGCTCGCAAAATCACATGCAAAGATAGGAGAATCACCAGTCTTTAGCTCCTTTCTCTCGATGTGATTCTTTTGTTCTAGTTGCTCCTCTCTTCTTTCGAGGAAAGTGGGAAACTCAACTCATGAAGCCAGGAGTGGGATCAAGATCGGGAGAAGCCCGTAGCTCAGTTCCGTACTGCTTTACTCAAGCTCCGTGGCGAAATTGACTATTGTTGTTACAGAGACAGGGGCTTTTGCCCAGGAGTTAGTGCACAGATAGGTGATAGAGTCTTTCCGAACTAGGGTCAGATCAACCTAAAGCAAGCGCCAGCATTCTCAAGTCACTTACCGGTGCTTTCACTTCCAGAGTGAGTAAGGGAAAGCTAAGGAAGGGCTCGGTTCATCCTACCTTTTAGGTCCAACTGCTCAGATAGTCCAATCGGTTAGAATAAGCGGATTTAAGGCTGGCTTCCTCCTTCCCTCTTGCAGAAGGAACGAACACATTAACCTCTTGCTCGAACAGGCTTTGCGAAAGCCTTTTCTAGAACAGGGAGGCATTTAGTTCCTTTGGTTTGGAAGCGAGACAGATGTTGGGAAAGGCAAGTCCTCGGTCTTTACTTTATAGCCAGGGGCTAGGCCATTGCTTGTTGGAGCTTTCGAAACTAGCTAAAATGCTTGAGTAAATAGTAAAGAAAATGCTTTCCATGAAAGTTCGTTCGTTCCTAAGCTTGAGAGCCAGGTTCGTTCTCTCATTCTCTCTCTCTAAACCTCTATTGATCGTAGGGGCTTTCTAGGGACACTTCTAAAGAAGCCCTGCCTTTCTACCTAGATTGAGGCTCTCGCCTTGGCAAAGTGGTTCAAGAGAGAGGAAGTCAATCAATGCAGGTAGTTAAATCAAGGCCGAGTTATAGACCCCTCCAAAACGACTCCTTTCAGAACTCTTATAGGACTAGCCCTTCTTGCTTTAGCATTAATTGAATAGTAGGAAAGGCATCCATATCCATTCCGTTAAAAGCTTTTTTCGAAAGGCCTACGTCTTTCTATCTCTTGTGCTATGAAGGGAAGGGGATTCAGCCAAATGAGCGTCCTAGCCAAGGGCAGGGGAAGCTTTTTCATAAAAGGATAGGATGGATTAAGCAAATCTCTCTTGAACTTGACCTAGGGATGGGAGGGTAAGGAAGGAAGTTATCTAGCCCAGCCATCCTATTAGCATGACCTAAGCTTCAATCAATAGCCTAAAGCCCCTCTCTTTCTTAGTGCAACTTCTAGGACCTATTTATTCGGGAGGAAGTCTTTAGACTCCCTCCTTCTTATGGATCCGCGTACATTCATTTTGTGTGGAAAGAGCGTATGTTAGGCACAGAGCAACTATCCAGGGCTATTGTTCTCCTTATCCTTAATAGCCCAACCATATGACCCTCTGTATAATATATGAAATAAAAGCTTTCTATACTAGAATGTCTTCACACAAGGAGAAACTATCCCCATGCCGAGAAGTCCTATCCCAGCCTGCCCATCCTCTTGTCAGGTTTAGAGCTTCACATCCTTCCCTGACCATATTGAATCTCACCTCTTATTATAGCCGTATGGAATGATCCCATACAGAATGTGGGCTTGGAAGAACTTCTGCCATTATTCTTGGGCATAGGATCTTTGATTGATAGTAGTAATTCAAAATAAAAGTAATTCCTCTGCCAGGGTTACATACATCCAATTTATACTTTAGAGTTTTAGAGGCTTGAGATGAGAGTCCCTACGAAAAGGAAAGGTGCTTGGCTTTCATTTCCTACCAAGCAAAACAGAAAGAATATTTCTACCTTGGCATATTGACATGCTCTCCCTTTCTCTTTGAGGGCGAATCGGATGGAGGCCCGCATCAGGCTGCTGAAAGAAGTCTAAAAGGAATTAAAGATGTAATAATGGTGGGATTTTGGTTGGGAAGACTACTAGGAGCACCCTTCAAAAGAAGGACTCCTTCTGTGCAATCTCTCTCTCATCGGAAAATTGTCTTTGATAACTAGGGCCGTCCCTTAGGGATGAGCTTGAGCAGTACATAGAGATCAAATCGATAGGATACCATCTCCCTTGCCCTCTGGGGCCTTACTTTATTAAGCAGTCTGAACCCAATTCGATTAAATGAAGTTATGCAAGAATCTTAGATCTTAGATCCCCCCCTGAGATCGATCTTCAAATCTAGCATAGCAGCGATGTTCTCCAAAGGCAAAGAGTACATAGAAAGTAGATAATATAGGATTCCTCGAAGCGGAAAAAGAATCTTCAACCAACTGACTAATAAGGCAGAGACTGACCTCTCTCTCGATGTAGGATCTCTTTCAAGCCAAGCCCAGGAAGCAGGTTAAGATTGAAAAGTTCTGTTAGGTTCTTAGTAGCAATGGGTCCGCAATTACGAATTACTACGAAAGATGACGTAAATAAGAAGGCTTTTTTTTTTAGCTTCCTGATCCTTACTTTTAGCCCCGACACTTTCCTCTTTATCCCCTTCATCTTAGTAAAGAAAAGCCCGGTTCTCTTTGCTTTCATTTGTATTTTCTTCTTTTACTTCACATAGCTTTTCGTCTCCTTGATAGCTGGAAGTTCTCCAAAAGTATGAAAAGCTGGAGGACTTTGTACCATCCATTCCGGTGTGGTTGGATTCTGTTCAACAGCCCAAGGACTTGGAGCGCATCTTTTGTTGTTTCCATTGCTTGAAGTGATTGTTACGACCACGAAGAAACGACAAATCCCAACTACGGATATATAAGAGCCAGAACTGCTAAGGGCATTCCATCCAGCGTAAGCATCTGGATAATCTGGAATGCGACGTGGCATACCCGAAAGCCCTAAGAAATGCATGGGAAAGAAGGTCGGATTCACCCCGAAAAAAGTTATCAAAAAATGGATTTGACCTAAAGTTTCAGGATATGTTCGACCAAAGATTTTACCTACCCAATAGTGAAATCCTGCAAATAAAGCAAAAACGGCTCCCATAGAAAGTACATAATGGAAATGTGCAACCACATAATAAGTATCATGTAGAGCAATGTCTAGCCCAGAATTTGCCGGAACTATTCCAGTGAGTCCTCCTATGGTGAACAAAAAGATGGACCCTACAGCAAATAACATGGGTGTTTTGTATTGTATCGAACCCCCCCACATGGTAGCGATCCAACTAAAGATTTTGATTCCAGTGGGGACAGCTATGATCATGGTAGCTGCGGTGAAGTAGGCACGGGTATCAACGTCTAAGCCCACAGTAAACATATGATGAGCCCAAACAAGAGATCCAGGAACACCTATACTGATCATGGCATAAACCATGCCTAGATACCCGAAGACCGGTTTTCCCGAAAAAGTAGAAACGATATGACTTATGATACCGGATCCAGGCAGAATGAGAATATAAACTTCAGGGTGCTTCTCTCTTCTACTAATATAAGCGGATGAATAGAAGAAAGGTGGACTATATCATCAACTTATTCCATTTGTCTAGGAAAGCTAGCCATGCTTTATGGTGAATACTGTCAGGTTTAAATGCTTTGAGATCGTAAAGATTGTAATATTCCTCAATAAGGAAGAATCGTCGTGATTTATGACTTCGGAAAGTACTTGATTTAAAGTAATCTAGCATCATGATAACATCTTTTCGACTTTGTACAGACCATTGATAGTAACCATTTTGACTACTATCAAAGTAGATATTTCCTCCAAATACCACCTTATAAGACCCTACATCTTGTAGAAGTTTATTAGTTACTCGAATACTTAGTTGAGGTAGTTGATGCTTCATAGTGAAACAAATGGTACCATCAGCATCAAAGAATCCTGCAAACCAATTTGATTGAGCATCTAGTGTAATAGGTAGAATTACAGGGATATCATGTACTTGACAAACACGATGTAGTTGAAGTAGTCGTGCTGAATGTCGAACATGACCATTAATACAATTCATTAGTTTAATCATACCAAGTTTATTATGTAGTCTATAACGATAAGCTTTAGCACCTGATCGCATTTTAATACTTCCACCAAGCATATGTTGGATATATCGTAGTAGTGGTAGATCTTCAAGTCCCATAGTAATTTCAAGAGAAGTATATCCTTGTTTACTAACTTGAATAGTTCCATCACCATCGATAATTCCAGCTAGCCACTCACAGAAGGATTTAGGATAAGTTGTTGCGCGTGTAGTCTCTGAGGTTCCTACTAGACTGCTTTTATGTCGTTGGTTACCTGCTGATTGTGTCTTAGATACTCCATTTTTACTAGATCGGGGTTTTACTAGAAAACCACTTATTAACATAGTAGGAGTACCATTAAGCAGACAGTCCCAGCATATAGCGCAATGCGTATTCAGATTTGAATCTGAAAAGGGCCATTTAAAACCGAAGAACCAAAAGAGATGCTGGTATAATATGGGGTCTCCCCCTCCAGCGGGATCAGAAAAGGTTGTATTAAAGTTTCGATCGGTTAATAACATGGTAATTGCCCCTGCCAGTACCGGAAGTGATAATAAAAGTGGGAATGCTGTCACTGGAACGGACCACACAAATAGGGGTGATCTATGCATAGTCATTCCAGGTCCACGCATGTTGGAGATAGTTGTTATAAAATTGATAGAACCTAAAATGGATGAAACACCAGATAGATGAGGACTAGAAATTGCTGAATCAACTGCTCCTCCAGAATGGCTGGTAATACCACTTAAGGGCGGATAGACCGTCCACCCAGTGCCGCTACCCACTTCTACTAAGGCTGGGCTTAATAGGAGCAAGAGACTTGGTGGCAACAACCAGAATGAAATATTATTTAATCGTGGAAATGCCATGTCAGGCGCACCTATCAGAATCGGAACAGACCAATTACCAGATCCGCCTATCATCGCCGGCATAACCATAAAAAAGATCATTAAAAAAGCGTGAGCCGTTATTAAAACATTATAAAGTTGATGATTCCCACCAATAATTTGATCGCCGGGTCGTGCTAATTCCATACGAATCAGTACTGAGAAGCATGTGCCCATCACTCCAGCAATGGCACCAAAGATGAAATATAGAGTCCCTATATCTTTGTGGTTAGTGGAGAACAGCCATCGGACCGGATTTGTCGTCAAATTGAGATTATTTCGTTTCCTAAAGCACACCCTTTGGGGTGTACCTATTAATTGCCCGAATCTACTTTATCCAACTATTCTATTATCAGAGATGTCAATTCAAAAGGGTAGCTGGCGGTTTTAAGAAAGTACATGGGAGGTTTTCTTTTTCATTAAGACTAAGAAAGAAAATAAGACTCGAAACCAAAAGGAAAACAATTGCACGGGAGGGGTTAGGGAAACGGGTGAAGCAAAATAGCGTTCATCCAGGTCTGCAACCAGCCTAAAATGCGGGAAAAGAAACAACTAGGAACAAAGAAAACAAAAAGACAACTCAGAAATACAACTTTGCTCTCTCCGTGAATCAAGCCAGCCAACTCTTGCTGAACCAAATCAATGTCAAACAGTCTTTATGGCTCAACAGACCAAGAAAAAGGAGTCTCGGCCAAAGAAGAATAAGCGGCAAGCTGTTACCTGTGTCTGGAAACTACAATCTCTGATGGTCAGGGTCAGTCAAGTTGATGTCGTGCCTACATGGAATGGACAGTCTCTCACAGTGTCCGTCCCACCAGACACCATCCCGTCACTACAAACGGCGACATATGCAGTTAATGCAATTTCTACGGAAGAAGAATCCATTGATGAAGAAATAGAAATAGAATATCCTCCAGCAAGCGGAGGCGTCAAGCCTGTCTATAAGACTTATCTTAACACCCAGCTAAGTAGTCAAGAATAGGTACAATAAGTCCTTTAAGACTGTATTGTAATCCTTTAAATTTAAATAAGGTTGAGTTCCTTCGCTCCATTCCGAGCTGCTATCTCCGACCGAGCATAAGCGATTGCAGGTTTTAACTAATAGAATATTTAAAAGTGAAATTCCAATCGAAATAGCGTATGAAATGAAATCCCAAACAATGCCCAAAGACTCCCATGCCTTTCTTGGTCGGACCAACCCAACCGGCGATTTTCGTTTGTTTTCCTGAATTGGGAGAGCAAGATTCTCTCTTCATTTTTGGGGGGGAGCGGAGCCTAGCCCTATAGCTATAGGCTATATAATATTCGATTCTATTTCCTCTGCTTTGAATAGTTAGAATAAAACTCATTGCTCATTCATTCAGAGCTCTTGTCGGTAAAGTAGATCGAGAGAGAGAATTGGCTTCTCGAGAATCTGCTGGAGTCAGATCAGTAGGGACACCGGGACTTTCTTAATAGAGAAAGAATAACCCATACCCTGCACTTTCTTATAGGGAAAGGCGATAACACGACCTGTGGATTCTTTTTATTCCCTTTCTTCCGAATCTCTATCTCTGATTGACTAAGATTCCTTAACGGAGTGTTTCTGCCAGCAATCCTGTTAGTTCCTTTCTTTCAGTTGTATCCCTTTTCGCTGTAGTGCTTGAAGCTGTGAGCCAATCTGATAGTTACCTTGCCTTATAAGATATTCCTTTGAAAAAGAAAGAGAAAGCTAGCGTAGAAGTTTTCTATCACAGTTATCGGTATTCTGGCCAAGCCAGTAATAGAAGACATCGACGGTAAGACCAGCAAGTCTAGCGGCAAATCCTTCAAACAGGAAGGCTCTAGACTGACTGATTGATGAGTTCAGTTCTTTATCTAAGGCCATGCCCTCCGTAGAGGTAGGAGTCTCAGGTAGTCCAGCTTTGAGGAAAGGCGTTGTCGGTACTCGGTTTCTTCGTTAGATCAGATTTCTTTCTCATTTTTGAGTTTAGGAATAGCGTTGAATCTCGAGAATGGGAATGTCTGACTTTTTTCTTTCTTTTTTCCCCTGAGTCAGATTGGTTGTCTTATCAGGGCTTGGATTCGTTTTGTATTTAACGGGAGAGGGTCCAAAGTAAGGCAGTGAAAAGAGCAGGACTTCTTTCACGCACTGAACGGAAGGAACGGTTCCCCTACTCGCTTGCTAATGGACTATAGCCGGAACGAAGGCACGGATTATATACCAAGTCTTTCCTATTCTCCTAGTCTCGCAGTTGTCAGCTCCTTAGCTTTGGTTTTAGCCTCTTTCCTCTTTATCTAATAATAAGGTAAGCTTCTTTGTGTTCGGGCTTTCGAGTTGGATATCACCATATACTAGTGCTAGTGCGGGTGAAAGCCTCGAAAAAAGGCTTAGCAATTTCCTAGCAACACAAGGCAGGCTAGAAAGGCGAGAGGAGCTACATGAAACCAAGTCATTCTTTCTAAAATACTTGCTGACATGCGAGACGAGACTGGAACCAAGGCCAAGGGCAGGAACTCAACCAACAGGAACCCTATCATCAACCAATAGGCCAGGAGCTTCACCCTCAGCCCGACCCCGGGGCCTGCATGGCGCAGCAGCCTAACCCCAACCCCAGGGTGGGAACTCTTAGGAGCCGGTCACTGAGGTTGGTAAACTAAGGGTGCCTACCGTACTTGTTCCTCTATCCATCCCCTCTCTCTGTAGGGCTGAGGACGGAATTCTTTCTTTCGGGAGGAGGGGAGCACTTGACATTCATTTACCCGGGGGGCAGGCCAACCAACGAAGAGCTGGCTTACGGAGCTTTCTCATCAAGGGGCGAAGGGGGGTTCATGCATCGGCATCACGTAGGATTTCCTTCAACAAGAAAGGATTGCTGCTGTGAGTGATCACGCACGATAGAGAATGGTGGATCAGCGGACCGATTGATTGACCGAGATGTGATGCTCACTAATCGACCATGCAAAAATCTCCAAGCTCCTTTACTATTACTATACAAGGGTTCCAAACCTTTATTGAAGAAAGAGCTCTTGCCTTCAACTCAGAACAGAACGTTCCTTCCGCAACGAAAGAACCCGAAGGAACAAGCTGAAGCGTAAACAAAAGAAGCTAATCCATTGGGCTAGTTTCAAATCCATTGAGCTAACTTGCTAATCTAGAGAAAGGCACAGAAGGAGTTGAGTTGAATTACATACGTAATCTGAGTTAGGCAAAACGAGAGGATCTTTAGGAAAAGGGGGCCACCCTGTAGCTCAGAGGAAGAGTGGTCGTCTCTTAGCTGACAGGTCGTAGGTTCAAGTCCTACCAGGTTACTTAACTTGACTTTACTATATTTATGCTTTAGGCTGAGGAGTTTGGCCTTACAGCACTGAACACCCTCTGTCAAGGTAAAGAAAGGGTCTTACATCAGACGCTTACCGGCCCGCAAAGCTACGCATAACTAAAAAATGGGGGCACTCCCGGGCGCTGCTTTCTCGATCGACTAGATGACTTTGAATTAGAAAGGGATCAGTCTATATATGAGAACTCTATTTATAGCTTTCTTGCTTTCTCACAGAGTCTCAAATAAAAATACCCAACAAGCATTAGCTCTACTGGAAAAGGATTCAATCCAGCCAAGGGTTCCCCTATGGCTACCTTGTTACGACCTCACTCCAGTCACTAGATTTGTCCTTCGTTTTAGCCAAAATCTAGCTTATAAGGTCTTGAGCGACCAAGCAGTCAACCCTCTTACCCACACACACCCCAAAGCAAGGAGCCATTTGGGAGTAGAGTGAGATTGTACTCTAGATCCACAGACAAAAGCCCTCCACAACATGAGATGCATGGGTCACCAGCCCTTAAAAATATGCACGCACCTTAAAGTAAAGCCTGCCCGCCGCTCAAGAAACTCGGGGAGCCCTAGAAAGAAAGCGTCCGTGTCCTTGCTATAGTCCCTTGGCAGAGGAATAAAAGCCTCGTGTATGTTCGTACAAAAGATCGGGAAAGGCGGCTTTGGCAAAGACATCAAGACCACACAGATAGAAGTTGAACAGAACCTGGGTCAAAGGACCTGAAAGGGGAAGACCCTTTCTTGAAGCGCATGATGAAGCCCTTCCACAGAAAGACTTAAGAAGTAGGATATTAGCCTCATAATAGAGCCGCAGGAAACCACAGGGTCCAGCTCTTCCAGAAGATCGTTGTGCCACAGATCACAAAGGCAGGGAAAGAAAGGCATTACCAGAAGGAAAGTAGTCCAACTCAATGTCTTACGCATCAGTGGCATTTGAATGAAAGCAGTAAGTCAGTGGCCAAGAATCATCGATTTTGGAGTTACCGGCTCAAGGCAGCTCATGGGAATTTCTTTAAGTAAGAACGATCCCCAGTGTCATCCTCTTCGTCTTCTCGAAAGGAAGCGAGTGACGAGAGGGTAGCAAAGAGAGGACCACTCTTTAGTAAGATAGCAGCCAGTGAAAGAGTAGAACTTATTCTCTCCATTCAGAGAGAGTAAAGCCCATTCCTTCATATGCTTACAGTAGTATAAGGAGTCCGTTCGTGCCAAGAAAAGAAGTCCAATAGCTGCGCTTACAACAGATTCAATGGCATTTATTCCTCTAAGCATGCTACCAGTCCTAGCTACTGAGACTGACTCTAGAGAACTTGAATAAGATTCTCTTTCACTCCCGGCTGAGTCAACAAAAATTTGTATAACAGAGGGAACCTTTTCTGTTTTTTAAAAAGAAAAAAGCTAAAGCGATAGCTTACATTTATTAGCAAGTTCTTTTTAACCGTATAGTAGATAGTAGTGGAATGTTTTTTATACAGCTAATCGGTAGCGAGACATACTAAATGAAAGATTCTCCGTCAAATCTTTATATAGAAAGTCAATCTCAGCAGACAGCTGCACAAGTGAACATTCTACAGTACACAAATCCGATAGCCCCCCCTATAACTATATTAGTTAGACTTTCCTTAAAGCTTAGCAAGTGAGATGACTGCCTGTGTGGTAGCGACCCTTATGTTAGCTCTTTCTGCTATCACATACGATAATTAAGAACTGCTTAACCGAGAGTTAAAATTAGAAATTCTAATACTCGGTCTCCTCCGTCTACCAACCAA